TTATCAATCATCTAAAAAATGGAATACAAAAAAAAGAATAGAAAAAAGCCGGCTATCGGAATCGAACCGATGACCATCGCATTACAAATGCGATGCTCTAACCTCTGAGCTAAGCGGGCCCACATCACAGAAATCTTATATGCATAGTAATTGACTAAACTACTGGAATTGGAATCTTAGTTATTAACTAGTCAATATTATATTGAATATTCTAGAGCATAAGGATTAATATAGCGATCTAGAATTTCGATTTATCACAATTCTAATACTAATAATAGTGATTGTAAATATTGTTAATATTCTTTTATTTTCAATTATTTTCAATTTGAATTGAATGGTAAATATTATTTTTCATTTCTTTTTTTGGCATTGGAAATACTTTTTATTACAGTTCTATATTTGATTCTATATTATATATCTATATCTCTCTCATTCTATATTTAATTTATTTCAAATTCTAATTGTTTAATGGAATGGTTAGTTATAACTAATGAGACATTCCTCCGTTTTCAGGCGAAAGTTAAAAAACAAGAATCGATCGTTCAAGTATTCCAAATTGAATGGCAAAATGACAGGAAGCGAGACATATAGATCGGGTATATATCCATCTATATTGAATTGCGGATTCCGAAATGATAAAATCATTTTTGATTGGACAAAAAAAGGGTCTCCTATAGAAGATAGTTAAGAAAATCAAAGAGGAGAAAACACGTTTTCGAGATAGGAATCGGTATCTAATGAATTCAATGGTTCCAGTATAAATGAAAGAAAAAGAAAAAGGAATGACATCCCAACGGGATCCTAATCTCAAAACAAAAAGAAAGGGGGATATGGCGAAATTGGTAGACGCTACGGACTTAATTGGATTGAGCCTTGGTATGGAAACTTACTAGGTGATCACTTTCAAATTCAGAGAAACCCTGGAATTAACAAAAATGGGCAATCCTGAGCCAAATCCTGTTTTCTCAAAACAAACAAAGGTTCAGAAAAAAAGGATAGGTGCAGAGACTCAATGGAAGCTATTCTAACAAATGGAGTTAAATGCGTTGGTAGAGGACTCTTTACATCGAAACTTCAGAAAGAAAAAGAATGAAGTGCAGGAGAACCGTATATACATACGTATTGAATACTATATCAAATGATTAATGACGACCCGAATCCGTATTTTTTCTATAAAAAATAGAAGAATTGGTGTGAATCCATTCTACATTGAAGAAAGAATCGAATATTCATTGATCAAATCATTCACTCCATAGTCTGATAGATCTTTTGAAGAACTGATTAATCGGACGAGAATAAAGATAGAGTCCCGTTCTACATGTCAATACCGGCAACAATGAAATTTATAGTAAAAGGAAAATCCGTCGACTTTAAAAATCGTGAGGGTTCAAGTCCCTCTATCCCCAAAAAGACTATTTAACTCCCCAACTATTTATCCGACCCCCTTTCCTTAACGGTTCCAAATTCCTTATCTTTCTCATTCACTCTATTCTTTTAGAAATGGATTTTTTTTCTAAGAGTAAATGGTTTTCTCTTATCACAAGCCTTTTGATATCTATGATACACATAGAAATGAACATCTTTGAGCAAGGAATCCCTAGTTGAATGATTCCCGATCAATACAATATCATTACTCATACTGAAACTTACAAAATCATCTTTTTGAAGATCGAAGAAATTCCCCGGCTTTGAGAAAATTTGTTAATCGACTTATTTGACATAGACCCAGTTCTATGATAGAATCAAATAAAATAAGGATACCACCCAAAGGACTCGAAATCCTCATGTTAACGGTTCCAATTTCCAATCCAGATTGGTAGGATAGAGGACTGGAAATCCTCGTTCCAATCTAATCTGGGTTGGAAATCGCCGGGATAGCTCAGTTGGTAGAGCAGAGGACTGAAAATCCTCGTGTCACCGGTTCAAATCCGGTTCCTGGCACATGATTAATTTGTATGGGTCTCTCTTCCCTAGAATTAATTTCGAATTAATTGATATGAATCAACATACATATTCTTTTAGAGTCTAGATTAGAATAATAGCTTTATCCAGTTTGGCGAGATATACCCCATCTAGAACATAGATGGGTAGAGTTTCTTAGATAAAGTATCTAAAAGAATTGGATTCTATCTCCTCTTTTTTTCTCCTCTCGTTCAAATCAAACGAATTTGTTTGAATACGTAATATATATTCGAAAGGTAAAATTAGTTAATTGTTGAAAGGCTCAAAAGTCAAATCCGAATCTAGGGGGGTTGAAATAGACAAGATTCATCTCAGATCCAAAGAAATAGAATCCGATATTATCTCATTTCTTTGTCTTTTCTTTCATCTTCGATTTCTCCATTCATTCCTATATGCCTTTCTAGAACCCGTCTAAGTAATGTGCGCAGTACAAAGTTCATGATGCAGAACTCATTTGGTTCATCCTATTGGTGTGCCCCATCCGAAAGAAGTATCTTCCAACTAAATGTGAGAATTCTAATGAATCCCTAATTGTCTT